TGACAAGCATTTGCTGCAGGAGTTCGTGTGAACCAAAACCCTATTAATAGATAGGAACACATTCCAACCAATTCCCAAAAAATATAAATTTGTATCAAATTAGAACTAGTAACTAATCCCAACATCGAAGTACTGAAAAAACTCATATAAGCAAAAAATCTCAAGTATCCTTGATCGTGAGCCATATAATTATCACTATAAATAAGAACCATAATTCCAACAGTAGTGATTAACATTAACATAATAGAAGTAAGTGGATCGATCAAGTAGCCGAATTCTAAAGAAAAATCATTATCGAGGGTCCAAGACCATACATATTGATAGATAGAACTACTTTTTATTTGCTGAATAGACAGATTAGTTGAAAAAATCATGACTATACTTAACAATAAAATACTCGAAAAAGCCCACATACGACGGAGATTTTTTGTTGCTGTCGGAAAAAGAAGAAGTCCCACTCCTATTAACATAGGAACTGGAAGTGGAAGGAAAGGTATGATCCACGCATATTGATATGTCTGTTCCATAAAAAAAGTTTTTTAATTCTTAATTAATATTAATTGTTTCCGATTCACCGGATCTTACCTCTTTTTGAAAGGAGTCAATAAAAAAATAAAGATATGCACTAACTTAATAACTTAAATAGAAATAGAATTTTTGAATTTTTATTTCTTTTTATACTTATTCTTTAGAAGTTTCTGCTAAATACTTCAAATATTCAAATCAAGAAGTTACAATTGGTCAAATCATATGAAAAAAGCAGATTAATTACTAGTTTCCTTCGAACTTTCAAATTCAAGTTAAATTAGGCATATTTTTCGCGAATTTGACAAGTTACTAAAAAAAAAGAATATTCTTTTTTTTAGTAATAAAAATCTATTTTCCCATATCTTTCACGCATCTTATGTATTCTTTTTGATTTTAGAATCAAAAATATTATCTAGAAAAGAAATACATAATGAATTGGCAAAGCGCAAATTTCTTTTGAACAATAGATGTCTTTCACATCCAGCTATACCAATGAGTAATCTCTTAATTTTTATTTAAATGGCAGTTCCAAAAAAACGTACTTCTGCATCAAAAAAGCGTATTCGTAAAAATTTTTGGAAAAAGAAGGGGTATTGGGCAGCGTTAAAAGCGTTTTCCTTAGGGAAATCTATTTCTACCGGGAATTCCAAAAGTTTTTTTGTGCAACAAACAAATAAAATAAGTAATAAAACATAACATGTTACAATAATCTGAATCGGTTTGACTCAAAAATTGACTCATTTCGTTTCGAAAATAAAATTCCCGCCTTCCATTCCCTGTTGAGTTAATCAATAGGAAATGGAATTCGTTTCGCTCTTAGAATTAGAATAAGGATTTTTCTCTTTACCGTACTGAATTAAAAAAAAAAAGAATCCTTTTTTTTTTGACAAAAAAACATAAGATACGTAATTGTCTTTTTAGTATATTTTCTCATTTCCAAGGTGGGGAGTATTATTTTCCCCATCAGCCTGTTTCTTACAATAATATAAGCAATAATATAAGAATATAAGGTTTTCTTTTTTCTCTAGATCGACGTTTTCTCTATAGAAAGGCGAGTAAAAAATCAAAATCATTGAAACTAATTGATTAAAATTCTAAACCTTTTTGTGCAACTTTATTCTTTTTGGATTTTCTATGAATTCCTATATAGATTCCCATATATTTATTGCCATCAATCCACTCAAAAACACTTAACAAATTTTTTTGGATAAATATGTGTCAATTTTTACTGATCCAAAATTTTTTTGTTCATTGATAAAATGGATTTTTTGGTTTCGATGTTTGAAATCAAATAAATCAAAAACAGTTCATTAAAACAAAACAAAAATGTTTTTTTTGGGGGGGGTTCTATCCCTTAATTCATAGTTGGACTATCTAGTTTTCCAAGAGTTCAAGTCGAGGAGAGTCTAAAATACACACTAAAACTAAGAGCCTAAATTCAAATAATGAACCTTCAAATACCTATTTGAACGAATTTTTATTCATCAATTTGAATCTTTCCTAAAAAATATTGCAATAATTTAATTCTTAAATCTAGACGATTGCTTATTCATAGGGTATTATGAATTCAAGACAAGCCGCTATGGTGAAATTGGTAGACACGCTGCTCTTAGGAAGCAGTGCTAGAGCATCTCGGTTCGAGTCCGAGTGGCGGCATGTCATCTCCTAAAAAAAGTAAATAGATCCTATAATGAATTCAATTTCCGATTTCCTTTTTATAATTATGGGACTCCTTAAAAAAAATTATGATATTTTCAACTTTAGAGCATATATTAACTCATATTTCTTTTTCGATTGTTTCAATTGTAATTACAATTCATTTCATAACTTTTTTAGTCGATGAAATCGTAAAACTATATGATTCATCCGAAAAGGGGATGATAATGACTTTTTCCTGTATAACAGGATTATTAGTTATTCGTTGGGTTTATTCGGGACATTTTCCACTAAGTGATTTATATGAATCATTAAT